GGAAAGCAAAGCCCGTTTTTTGCTCCCTCTATTGATAGATCAAGGGCCCTCCTGCCGTCGTTTCAGTGACTCATAGGGCTTCCCTCAGCTCAGTCTTTTTGGTTCTTGAGAATGGTCGCCGCCTCTCCCAGGACCGGAATGATTATCCCTGCCCGATGGGTCTACATCCATCCCTGAATGTCGTCGGGTACTGTTCACTTCCCCGCCATTCTTGTAACCGTCACCTGTAACCCGCGCAGGTGTGTCCGCACCCCCCTGAGTGGACGAGAAAGAAAGGATTTCTCGGAGCAACCCCCCAGGTTCCAGACCCAGGAGTCAACTTTCCCGTATGAGCATTCGGTACATGTATCAGTCCCTGGAAGAGTGAAAGGGTCACCACTACTGAGGATCTCCCCCCTAATCTTAGATAGGTCGTCTGAGGGTTCGCCGCGGTTCATTGCTGTGCTTACACACTAGGCTACCCTTCTCCGAAAGCTCCGCGGGACCACCTACCACTAGTCTTCGGCCGGAGGGGTTTATTGCACAAAAACGCCGGGACGCAGGCTCCCGAAGAGGGAAGCCCAACGAATGTCAGATGCAAAGCTCCGCACCTCATTAAGATCATATTGGCATACTCTCCCAAAAAAAAAAGAGCAGACCCCATTGAAGACGAGAGTGAGGTACAACAAGGCCATTTCTGTCCACCGCCCTTCTCACGGAGCCGTACGTGGACGTTACCGCTCATACAGCTCCCAGCCAGCAAGCAGTTAGCCTTCCTCTACAAAGAATGGAAGTGTGGATGAATCGACATCAAATAGAGGAATTCGGTTTTTCTTTTCAGCAAGAACATGATAAGAGCATCCCTTTCACAAAAACCTACGGACCCCCCCTATCCTGCCACTTATAGCATCAGGTTATATTCATTATGAGCTCCACGGCTTTGAGATATAACTCACTGCCGGGATTCTGTAATTGGTCGACCAGCATATGGAGATCATCCCGGGTTACTATTTCTCCCGGGCTCATCCCTTGTGCTAGTTTTTGAGCCACGTCCAACCAGGTGTCGTGGTCCCGATGAATGGAATAATTGGAAAAAATATTCGCGAAGGCTTCGACAATCGCGGCTGCCTTTTCCCGTAAAACATTCGCCGAATCGTCGGCCTGTGCCTGTGGCAGGTCCACTTCAGCCAAAAAGTTCGGGATGTTCGGAGGGGTCGGGGGAGTTGGGATGTGGTTTTTTAATTTCAACCACTTTAACCTTTTTTTCCATTCGAACTTCATTTTTTTTTTTTCGTACTAGTCTATACAATGAGCACTGTTAACTATCTGCTTCAAAAAGATAGCGATAAGAAAATTAGAGCATACATTATGGATACCTTCCTGAAGTCTGGTTCTCTTAAACTGTCGGAAAGGATCGTAGCCAACCGTTGTGACCGGCTTCGCGAGACCATTTCGGTCTACACATGGCTAAGCTCTATGGCCCTTCTTCACTCACTCACAAAACTAGGCTTCTATACGATGATTGAAAAAGTAATTCTTGTCTTGTAACTTAGTACACGGAACACTAACAGAATCTCTGGCATTGGGCAGGTGAACCTGGCTACACAACAACTGTTACTATAGCGGAGGATCTAGTTCCACAGCAATCTGCTTATATAAATAAATAGCGTACCTACGATCGCTTGCTTGATTGCCCTCTTTTTAGCTACTTACTCGGGAACTAGCTTCGCACCTCACCCCGAGGTGCGTAGCTTGTTCCACAATTAAACGGTTCTGCGTGTATCCCCTCACCTAATACCACCTACTCAGGGTTGAAAGAAAGTAGCTAAATCGCCTGTATAACAGATCTACGAATAGCCAACGCCTCTAACAACGTATTTTAGGGCGGTTCCTTAGGCACCTTCACATCTACATCTACTTATAACAAGCACGTACACACAAGCAAGCTTGAATCCTGTTATTTTAACTGAGAATGCCGTTACTTATAACCGCAGCTACACATTGGTCGAGACTCACACGACAGTCGATACTCAGGATTTCGTTTAGCCTGTAGATTAGAATAGTCAAGCTCACCCTAATTTAACATCTGCCTGAACTCCCGATCTACTTTTAAATAAACAAAAAAACTTCTCTAGCTAGATTAGAAGATTAGTATATGAATTCCCTGGTTACTTTATTTCCGCATGAGCAAGCCAAGCTACTCATGCCAAGCAGCTAACTTCGAGACAACTAAGGGCAAACTTCGAGCTAGAACTAATGGATTAGCATTAATAGTAAGTTCCCCCGGGGGATTCATTTCCTATGCTTGCTGGCTAAACAGAGTTGCCTTCCACACGTGCACTGAAACCAGAGTCTGCTACTCGCCTTAGGCAAAACCCGGCTTGAACCTCATTCTCCTATCTTAAATAAGGCCTGAACGGCGGCATAAAAGCCTTGGAACGGCAGCCACGCCTGATTCGACTCACCATTTATTAGGCCTTCTTTGTCCGCGCATTACCCTACTTCCTTAATCCAAATAGCCATAGGAGAAGCTGAGCTAGCTAACCTAGCTAAAGTTCTCGAACAAGAGTTCTCCTTACTCGTATTGCAGGCAAATCCCGTTACTAGTAGTTCTGGTTAGCCCACTTGCCCGAGCACACTCTCAACTTGTAGATGCGCCAATCCCGCCTTCCCCCACGAGAACAGAAAAACCAACAGACCACGAACACCGGCACGTATGAAAAAAGCCCTTTTGAAAGCATACCCAAGGAGCGGGCATCCATCCAATCTTCACTTATAGACATCAAATGGCCTTATTTCCGTTCGTTAACTACTTCTAACGAGCAAGTTAGTAGCCTACCCCGGCGGAATGTTGGGACAAAGAGCAATAACCGTGCTTATCCTTCTAATAAAGAAACTAAACCTTACCTAAGAAAGCGATTCACCCACTACTGCTACTACTAGTATAGAAGAAGATCTATTAACACGCACGGCTACCTATATAACAAGTTGCCTCTGACCTCTGTCTCACGACCGCAAATAGAACCTGTAGCTTCATGCCCTGACCTGAACTGAGCTACTACTGGCTTAGCTGCCTAGCTACTAATAACTTGGCACCCGTCCTGCCAATATAGTAGAAAGAGTATAAGTAGGATTCCACTCAGGGCACACTTGTTAGCTACAGTTCCCATCTGTCTTGTAAAGAACTAGAACTCGAACTGCCCGCAGTTACGGCCCGCAACTACAGTTACTCTTGCTCCTGAGCTTCAAAATCCTTACTTCAGGGGATTAAGGTCGCGTTAGCTACTTACTTGTATTAGAGTAGGACAAGGCCTTTACTCTATTCCTTCCTATTTCATATCATACTTGGGAACTACTATCTCTAAGTCCGGAATAGCGGCCTTGGTTCAACTCCTAGCTCGAAACGCTGCCAACTCCTTACGGGGGGTTAAGGTTGTTTACTTGCTGGCTGATAAGTCAGGTAGCGAAGCCTAAGATTAGATGACTGATTAGATTACTAGTTTGTTTAACTGAGGTTCCCCGCCTAAGTCCAAGACTATAACTCAACAGCAAGCTGCCTTTACTTGGCTTCAAGTCCGGAAGAATAGCTGGAAGCTAGAGAGTAGCTGCCTAGCTACGCCTGGATTTGGCTAAAAGGACCTATTATTTGCATTCTCCTATTAGTCCCTATTATTCTTATTCTAAAGTACCATAGGAGCTCCTTTTCCCGACAACCGATCGGAGATCTTACTTTCTCAAGTCATACGTCTTTTGTTCAGCCAACAGTCTTCCGCTCTACTTATTATTACTTACTAGCGCCCTTCACTTCAACTCATACTACTTTACTTACAGCCTATTCCCAAATAAAAGCTACTTGCTTTTAAGCGCAAGGTGCGTAGCTGGCTTGTTAAAGCATGGAAAGGTATCCGGAAAGCACAGTAACAGCTATGAGATAGGCGCCCTCTCACCTAATACCCGCTACTAATACTAAGGATTGAAAGTAACACAATCGGCTATAGGGAGATCTACGAATAGCCGCGGGCAAGCACCTTTAACAAGCAAGTAGCTAGCTTCCACCTTACTTAACAGCAAGGCGCGAAAGCCTTCGCCTATAGCTTCTACTTCTACTTAGCAGCCCAAATAAAGTACTCCTTTAACGCCTCACGCTAGTACAAAAGTAAGTAAACAACCTGATCTGCTCCTTTGCCCCTTGTTCGCATCTCGTTCTCCCGCATGAAAGCTTTGGAACAGCAGCTAGACTCTTAAAAGCAGCAAGTAAGTAAACCACCTTCTCATGTCTCCGGACCTTCTATGAACAGGGCTTTGAACTATAGCAAATAGCCCATTGGTTGAGCTTTGCTCTATGCTGGCTTAACTGTTCCTATGCCTGCTCGAACAGGAAAGCCTAACGAGCAAATAAACCGGTAGCCCGATCCACTTGTTGCCCGCCTGCTTTCGCACCTCGCTTACGCGTCTACTTAGTTAGCATCCCAAATCCGCGTACCCCTGCTTCCTTTAACAGGCTAGTACACAAGCTACTAAAGCTAGTAAGCTAGTATACTAGCATTTGCCCGATTGCTTTAACAGAGGCTTTACCTCCAGGTTCCCACCTGTCTTGTCCAAAACTATGGGAAAAGTCGATTTGCTAGATCAGAACGTGAACTCGGGTATACAAGTTAACCACCTAGAATCGATCCATGACCGCTAAACTAAAGAAGTCCTTTACCAAGTAAGCTACGCAACCGTCTTTACCCGCCTCAACCAATCTTAGCTCGGACATGCCAACAGCCAATACTTACTCCGGACAGCTAATCAAAACTAATACGGCTTGAATCCCTTATCTTTAGTAGGGCGGCCTTCCGTCTGAAAAAACGTAGCTAGATTTGAAGAATGTTGTCGAATACTATATTACATTAGCAATTTCAGGTGATGCATTGTGGTTTGGAATCGATTATTTTTCAATGGCCACCCTTTCTTTGAACCTTGTCAATGATCGAACTTAAAGATATGAACTGAGTGCCATTTGATGAGTAACTGAGAACAAGGGAGAGGGATATGAAAAGGATGAAGTAATGAAAGAGGAAGTCATTGCTAGTAGTAACGACTTGTCACGATCCATTGGTTCATATAGAATCCATGTCCTAGGTGTATCAAAAAACATTCTTTTCGCTAAGCGTATATAATAAAATAGAGTGAAAGGGTCCACCCCGAAACCAAGGGGGTTCTAACTAACAGCTGAGTCCTCTCCGAACCGCAGGAGATAGTTGCCCATCATACGGCTCACCAACTTCACTTGCCTCTATGGGAGGCTCACTCCGGGCGGGTTCGGATCACTTACAATGCACGGCTCTACGGTTAGGAACGTTTTCAATATGATTCTTTTCCCATATTTGTTCTATGAGAAATGCGAGACGAAAAAGGAACCCGACTGGGAAATGCGAGTCTGTTTTGTCCACTTTCTCCATCCCCAAAAAGGAAAGCGAGCTTGCCCGTGTTCGATCTCTTCCATCTCTGCCCTCACCTAATGTTGAAGAAAGGGTTGGAACCCTGTAGAGAATGAAGAGGAGCCAAGGTTCTTCCTCTCAACAGTGCTTCTCGAGGCTCTACTCTTCCCCCTGAATAAGGGGGGATAAGGAATAAGGATTGAAGCCCCCTTAGCTCTGGGTTAGCTCTGTAAATGTGTAGAGCCAAGTGTAGTGTGGTATAGTAGTAGGCACTTCTAGGCCCCTTCCCGGCTACTGGATCACTCCAGCACTTTTGGTACTACGGACCCTCTGCCATCCATTGCAGCAGAGCCGTTTCATGAGCGGGGGGGCTAAGCGCAGTTCTTTGAATCAAACGTTGAATGAAATCGATTCTTTTTTAGATATAAAAATCTGGATGGATCTATCTTTCTATTCATATATATATTACTAAAAGAAAAAATGGATTTTTTTATATGCGTAGCAAGAAGCCCCAAATCCTTGATTTGGCCAGGAAAGACTGCACTGCTTTGGGCCCAGGAAGCGAAGGGAATGAGCTCGGCTGCTTCTCCTCCACACTTATTTTTCTCCGTGCCCGTTCCGCATTCGCTTCGCGTGCCATTGGCGCTTTTCTCTCCTCTTTATTCTTCATTGGACGGTTCGGATGGACTTCGCCGTTCTTTACCAACTAAAATAGAAAAGGCTGTATCACATCGAGATGTCTATTCGTTTTCCGCCCCCAATGAGATGGAGAATTTGTAACCCCCTATTTATACTGTACTTTTTGGCCCTTCATCTTGCGTCGTTCCAACAACCGGCGGGGAGCACCTCAGTATACGATCGCGCACAGTAACTGGTAGTCCCTATTACACCTAAGGTCAACTTCAATTCACCAAACCAAGGTTCATCTCGTGTAGTGATTGTGGACTCATAGAAGGATATTGACTAGACGTTTGATGTATCAGACTCGACTCTATCTTTCGTAGCATGCATTCCCATCCGTGTCGCAACTGGATTCGATAAGCTACGTGCCCGGTGCACCCTTCGGTCCCCCAAACTGACTTACTCGTGGCAACCTTCCGGCCGCCCAACGACCTATAACGCTAGTCACTACTCCCACTGGGGCTAGGAAGTAAGCCCCACAACCCAAAGCGGCGAAGAACAAATAGAATTTGCTACAAAAGCCGGCTAACGGGGGTATTCCTGCGTATGAGAACATAGTAATGGAGAAGGTAATAGCCGAAATAGGATTCGTTTTGGCTAGAGCGCCCAAATCCGCTATATATTTGACACGGGTTTGCCGTAATGCTAAAACTATGGCGAATGCATCTATCGTCATTAATGCATAAATAAAGATACCAATTAGTAGTGATTGAATTCCTTCTATGGTTCCACATGATAAACCTGTACGAATATAACCTACATGTCCAATTGAACTATGAGCTAGAGGTCTTTTTACTTTCGTTTGGGCCATGGCGGCCAGTGCTCCTAAGATCATAGAAGCAATGCTGCAGAAAAAGAAGATTTGTTGCAATGTAGCTCCATAGGAACCATAAATAGAAACACGTGAAATATTTGCAGAAATAGATATTTTAGGCGCAATAGAAAGGAATGCTGTAACCGGGGTGGGTGAACCCTCATAGATATCAGGTGCCCACATATATAGAGTCAAAAGAGATGTGGAGTCCGAAGGGGAGGGGGTTTTCTTCGGGGCTCGAGAGAGGGAAATAGATAGGGCCCCGCAAGTTTTTAATTCGTTGCAGGGGAATTTACACGAAAGGGAACGAGGAATTCTCAACGAAAAAAGTGCTCTCTGAACCGAACGTGAAAGTCGTTTTCCATCAGACGGCTGTTCCCGTAACTCCACTCTCGACTTGGATTATATATCCAAAAAGGTCCGCTCTCGGCCATTCCACACGCTGCCTAGCAGAGGAGTGGTTATCTGAAGCGGATTCTCTCTTTTCTAGTAGATGCCGAACCTGCTGCCCAGAAGGGGGCGGGCGCAGCAGCTACATGGACCCCTTCCTTTCTGTTGTTGCCAGCGCTTTCCCGGGCCGAGCCGGAATTAAAAAAAAAGGCA